ACGAAAGAAACATCAAAAAAATAAATGGATCAACGAAAAAAAGGCGGGGACTTTATTAATAAGTAGAGTCATTTCATGTCAATACCATGGAATAAGGTTTGATCCCATGATATGGGGATTCTGTAAATATTCCATTCCAATAGAAATCGAAACGATTGGGATTTTTTTGGAGATTGGATGCAGTTACTAATTCACGATCTGGCATGTACAGAATGAAAACTTCATTCTCGATTCTACGATCATTTTGTTGATGAAGGCGTTTTTTTCTTCTCTTCGATGGTTTTATTTTCCCAGAATGTATCCTCATTTTTGGCCTCATTCTTCTCGATTCAACCTCTGATAAAAAGAGCAGCACCCTGGTTCTATTTCATCTCTTCAAAACAAGTTTAGTCATGAGTGAGCATAAAAGGCCATTCGGTCTTATACATACGCGAGGAAGGGAATCAAAAATAAAAAAAAAAAAGAATCAACAAGTAATGACTAGACGAAACCAAGCAAAGAGAGCCCCTCACGTAAAAGAAGATGATCTACTTAAGATCGAACAATTCCATCGAATGGAATGAGATAGGCGCAGCACCACAGGCCTGCTTTTTACATCTCTCATTCACCACCCTATTCACCACTCTTGGGCATCATCTATATTGCGAGAAATCGGTTTGAGTCCATCTTTTGATTCAAATCGAAGCAATTGGATGTCTTACTCGGGTATATGAATGACATGACCGATCAATCGAAATACTCCAACACATCATCACCTTTGTCATATATTCCACCATACATCCAATACGATTCACTTTAAAGATGCCTTGGTGGTGAAATGGTAGACACGCGAGACTCAAAATCTCGTGCTACAGAGCGTGGAGGTTCGAGTCCTCTTCAAGGCAAATTCATGGAGAATGCTCGTTCAATGAGCAAGCAGCGGATCACGCTTGACGATCTTCTCTTATTTTAAGTGATTATTCAGTTAAACCAATGATTAGTTCTTGGAGCAGATAGCAACCATTTCAGACATGCGTATTTTTGATTTTCATATGTTACATCTTTCATGGAAATTTTTGGATGTAGTGATCAATAAGAATAACAAAGGCTCTAGTTGTTCGCTGTTCAAGAATTCTTGTTTAGGCAGTGAATCCATACATAGTGTTTTGATCGAATTTAAATTCTTCCATGTTTCATCAACAGTAGCATATTGTTCCATGGAACATAGGTCCAAAATATGGAATAAACAAGTTTTTTCACGACTCTAACCCCCACATTCTGTTCCACTGAATCCCTCTTTCATGGCCACATTTATTTCCGGCTAAGGAATGGAAATATTTCTACTGTTACATGATGAATCCAATTTTCATTTCATCCGGGAAAAGCCATCTTTTTCTCAACAATGTCTTTGTCATTTGATCCAATAGCGTTCCGTTAGATAGGAACAGATTTGATAAATACGGAAAACTCTCGAATGGAGTTGTATTCGAACGGAAAGATCCATTTGATAATGAACGATTGGTTCTAAGCAATCTCTGGCGATTGATCAGCAATTCGAAGATATTTTCTTGCGTATTCTTGATAAACCAGCGTTTATATATAGATGTAGGAGGATCTGTTTGGGAAGTGAGAAGTCCCTTTGACATCTCTTCATCTGCAAAGAATTCTCGATGTGAAAACACAGAGACAAAGGTCGGATCTTTGAATAGGAAAAAGAGTGGATCTGCGGGGTCCCAAAAGGGGCTTATTCGAAAAAACCCTTGTTCTTTGGAAGCTCTATCTCGTGTCTGGTACTGCATGGTTCCACTCTGCAAGAACTCCAAATCATTCTCTGGAAGCTCATCCTCTTCTTCATAAATGATCCGCTTGCCCCGAAATGCGGCCCCCTCATAGTGAAATCCCAATGAATTGGGTTCGATACAATCCAATAGAAAGCCCCCAGGGTGCCATATTCTAGGAGCCCAAAAAATTTGATTGCATAAATCCTCCTCTATTATCTGTTGTGGGTCGAGGACTCCTTCCCCTTCTTCAAACTCCGATTCGTATTTTTCATAGAGAAATCTCTGATCAACGATAGAACAAGATCCATTTTGCATATCGAAGGGATTCCTCAGTTCGGGCCGAAGCAATGTCACTCCTCGATCATTATCAAACGGACTGTAATCTTTTTCTGTCCGTGAGGATCCCGTCAGAGCGCCTTCTACTTCTAATAATAGGCCATGAACTAGATCAGAATCATTCTCAACGAGTCCATAAGAAGTGATCCCATTTATTTCATCGGGTCCGGGTAGAGACCAAAGATCTTGAGCGACCCATCCGGCAGAACAACTCAAAAGATAAAGAAGTATCGTAAATTTCTTAATGCTCGTTCCAAGTTCGAAGTAAAATTTGTACAAATAAGAACCCCCTTCGTTACATGATTTCTTCATATACATATAGATAGAAGATATTTGAATGGGGCAATGACTTAGAAGTACATTTTGTGCAACAGCCCTTCCTATCTGATAGAAAAGGATTCCATGATCCTGAACCGATCTGACCTGGGATCGCAAATACCAAGTTTGTCTATGAAGAGCGGATCTCATTGTATTACAGTCTATAATTGATTTCTTCTGTGTAATACGAATCGATAGGGCCTCATTGGTAAGTGCTACAAGATCTAGTGCATTGGAACCCATGGTGATGGACCCAAATCCATTTGTATGGAACATTTTATTTTCAAAGTAAAACCCCCTAGTATATGTTAGAGTGAAAAAGTGCTTTCGTTGTTGTGGAATAAGAAGCCTTCGTATTTTAATGAATGTATTTAAATGATTCGGAGCTATTAGAGCGGGATCCACTTTTTGGGGTTTATGAGTCGAAGCAATAACGACATTTTTTCTAGTAAAACTTCTTTCAAAATCCCTGGAGAGAAAGTTCACTAATAGACCGAGGGATAAGGAATTCGACTCATTCACATCCAGATCATGAATGTTTGGAATCCATATTATGCAAGGAGACATTGCTTTTGCTAATTCGAATTGAAGGGTGATATAAAATCGGTCTATTTCCGGCATCATATCCATAGTTAGCGCATTCATCATAGTAAGCAGATCCAGCTCCGTCTCAAGATCCATATCGTCATCACTCTCCATATCGTCATCACTCTCCATATCGTCATCACTCTCATCCATAAGAAAACCATTTTTTTTATCCAGGAACTTGTTCAGAAATACCGTAAGAAAAGGAACATAGGAGTTTGTAGCTAGGTATTTGACCCAATAGGATCGTCCAGTTCCTATAGAACCTATCACTAATATACCCCTAGAGGGGGATGATAGGGCTGCTAAGCGGAGCGAAAATGGTTTTCCATGAGATGGGAAATGAAAACGATTAGCCCCACATGAGGTTTGTGAATAAGTGATTGTCTGATAATGAGCAAGGAATATCCGTCTTTCTGCTAAACAGGATGTATGGAACTCATAATTCATGAGATACTTATTATGAATGTCAACTAAGTATCGTAAGTAAATTGCTCCCGGTTGTTCAATGATTTGATAACCAGAGTCATTCTTTGATAAATGATCACGATGAGTCAGACTCCATAGAATTTGATCAATCCTTTTTTCTATCGTTAAGGTGGAGAACTGAACCAATAATTCTCTTTCTTCATCATCCATCGAATCACTGTTCGCGAGCCAGGATTCTATTTTATCATCCATCCAATCACCGTTCAAGTTTTTTTTTCTTATCAATGAATAGAGATCTTTACTTGTATGACTTAGATCTCTCGTATTTCTCGAAAAAGTGATTCGATGGATGGGATTTGGTATGATGATACTTATGATGAGATCGATGATATCGATGAGATGGATATTCCAATCTTTCTTAGAGCGTATTGATTTGACCCCATAAGCGGGACCACCCAAAAACATGTTGCCGACAGAATAACACCGTATTCTTTCTTTTAAAGAATCTCCTAATTGTTCCAGAACAACTAGAACGATTTTTTTTAACCTGAAAGAATTCAGTTCAGATGTAGGATACCTATCCAGAAGTTTTCGCAACTCCATCATCAATGACGGAATCATCAAAGATTTGACCTTTTCGAACTCTGTCTGTAACTCAGAGGCTCGGGAAACAAAGATAAGATGTGTACGAACGAGATATCCAGCAACAAAAAGAAGGATAAGGATGGAATAGAGGAACTCCCGAACATTTGGCGATCTCAGATGTGTCGATATCGATGACTCATTCTTTCGATGAATCATTTCTTCGGACAGAAGATTATGTAAACACTGACTCGAAATCTCACTTATCAGATTCCGTTGTGGAAGACACAATTTTTTCTGAAGAATCATTCGCCATGATATATCTGATCCATGAATCATATCATGAAAAATGGATACAAATTGTTGACTGCTACTTCGTATTGGCAATAGGTCTGAAAAAGGATCTAAAAATATCAAATATAGATATTTGTACCCTGTCGAAGTAAGGAACCATGGCATATATGTTTGGAATAGATTCCATTTTGAGAGAGTTGAAAAAGCACTTTCCCGTGGAAAGGTTCTATCCTTCTGCCCTTTCTCAACGCATTTATTGAAACAAAGACTCTGTTTTTTCCTCTTTTCGGATGGTACATCTTTCTCAGAACGTTGACTGGGAATAAAACTCATGTTTGAATTGAAATGGAGATACGGAAGCAAGTGAATCCCTTCTGAATAATCATCAGATAGATTCATATCTGAAAGAGGTTGACAAGAAGTGCTTTCAAAATGGACGACTCTTGGTCCATCTTTTAGAGGTGTTCCAGAAATGTCTGCAATCGAGTCAATAGCTCTACGAGCGAATGGATCGGTACGAGGAAAATGGAAAGATTTGTACAATCTATTCGTTTCGTCACCACTTTTTGGAAAATCGTTAGGTATGAATATGTATGATACCTGTGACTCGATTGGTGAAATAGTCTCTCTCTCCAAAAAAGCATGTTTTTGACCGACGCACAAAGAAAATGTTTGATTGTGAATGAACAGGATATAGAGGAATTGTCCATACGTCAAATCATCATTATTGATACGGGTCCTTCTTTCCACATAAAAAGGGAATCTTTTCTTACAACAATAGAAGCAGAAGTTCTGTTGATTCATCAAGAATCGGAGTCGATTTGCTTTATAAAAAGAAGATATCAATGAACTTCTATGAAATGGTTTCGCGGGATTCAGCCAATTGTCTTGATCGTGGTATATCATTGAGAAGAAATAGGAATCCGTGTTTTCAAAGGATTGACTGCGATTCTTTCGAGTATGGAATAATGATGAGTCAATCATCAACTTTGGTATCTTATTGAACAAAAAAGGTGATATTCTTCCTCCATGGATCAATAATTTAGATTTTTGGGAAGTATCATGATCATCCATGAAGGGTTTCAATTGTTTAAAATGAACGATTTGAAGACCTATTGATTCTAACAACGGATTGCAGAGTTCATTCGGACCTTTTTCATAGATGTGGATCTCGGACCTATGAATGGGGATATTCCCAAAACTCACAAAGAAAAAAGGAAGTGAGTTAGACAAGAGAATCCACTTGGACAAAAGAAGTGACTTGGACAAATCTTTTTTGTCGATAACCCCACCACCATCCATCGAATATCGTATACGTAAGCGATCGAACACTACTATCCAACGGCTCTTCTGCTCGGAAACGAAATGTTCCTGGAATTGATTGCTCCCATTGGACCATTTGTATCTATATGCATTAGGATCCCGATTCATGGATCTCTCGATTCGATCAATAAAAAAAATAGGATCGAACCATTTCTTTTGACTCTTTTTCAAATTCGATAAATGTTGGTTGATCGTATATTTCATTATAGATCTATGATTCAGAGTCTCATTTCCTATTGGATCCCTTTGAATTCCATATTCGAAGTAGCGATCGGATATGAAAAAGAATCGATTCCATAAATTTCTTATGTACCCTTCGGTGCTATTATAGATTTGAATCATCAGATTTCGGATCAAGATATATGGATTGACTGTCTCCATTATGTTGTTGCTAGCAAATACCACTCTTTTTGGTTTGGGATCTTCCAAATTCCCGCTGGAGATCCTGACCCATTTTTTTCTGATCCTTCGATCAAAAGATTCATTCTCTTCATAAAAAAGAATAGGAAGTATCACCCATAAAGATTTCTTTTTTGATTCATCCCTGTAGAATACCTCATTCAAGAATTTTTGATCCAATCCGTAGGAATCAATCGAAAAGGCAAATCCCTTATGATACACTAGATCCGGCTCGGTTATTGATAGAGCGAATAGATCTGCCATTTTAAATATATCTTCTGATTCAAAATCATGGTGGTACGTGTATCCCCCCCTGTTCCGGTCATTAAATAGATGAAATAAATCCAAAAATGGATTGTTGTTCAAGAATGAAATATGATCACTTTCCATATCCGGTTCATCCTTCGGAACCATATCACATTCCGGATCTGATGAAATCGGATGCATTGAGACGGTATTTTGGTTATACGTAATGATCTTGATACTCATTTCTTTCTTTTCCGATCGCCTGGAAGGGAGAAAAGAAACATCTTGTTGTTTCTTCAACAATTTAAGATCTCTAGTGGACCTCTCAGTAGGATTCGAACCCAGATGAAGTTCTGACCATCTGTCAGAGAAAAAAGAACGAATGGATCTTGTAGGATTCCCAATACATTCTTCGATTTCTTCCGGAAGCAGATGAAAATTCATCTGCTGCTTCTCACGTTCCGTGGTGAATAGCCGGGACATGGAGGAAAATCCAGAAAGGCATTTCGGGAATCGGTCTGATTCTATCTCTGTTCGTTCCGTTTGAAGAAAGGAAGGATCCCAAAGAACCGATCTTTCTTTTAGTTGTTGAATCTCTCTTTGATTGATCAATGTGTGATATTCCGACGAATCCTCATGACTCATGATTGAATCCAAAAAAGGATCTCTGGATTCAGAAGATCCTTTCCATTGGCTAGATCTTGTGGAATCACATGGAATATTGGACAATACATTCCGTACCTTGCTAAAAAACCGATCCTTATTTACCAACCCATTGTCTAACCATCGATTCTCTCTCGATACGTTCCTCAAAAAATCCGATTCGTGCGGATTCTTCCCCCAACTAACGAAGAGATCTTGACGGAATTGCCAAATATAAAATTGAACACAATTTTGCAAAGAAATCGCCCACTTTTTTCTCGAGAAGAGATGGGATAATACATGCTCCATATCATTGGATGGAATAGTGGACCCAGCTCCTTGTTGTTTGAAGAAACCCTCCTCAATGGGTATTTGTTCAATAAAAGCAGACATTAGATAACAAATCCAGTCTATCACTAAAGTTTCCAATCGCTGTCCCGAATTCCAGTGGATAATGTTTCGCCTCTTCCTCAGAGAAAGACGATCCACAAATTCCCAATCATGGTCCTTGCGGATCGGATCATCCATATTATAATATACAAAAAGAAACTCCAGATATTTATATTTTTTCTCTTTGAATGAGATC